AGTGCCTCTGAAAGCTGGGGAAGGTTTAGAATTCGATTCTAAGGGAAAAGGCTCCCCTTATCCCCCTCCCTTTCCCCCCTGGCCGTGCCACACTTCAGAAAGACCCTTAAGTTAAGGCCTTTCACTTACTTGTGTGAGCCCCCCTCCCACTACCTTGTGCTTGCTATTTACTAAACTACTATTTTGCTTAGCAAAATAGCTTGGTCCCGATCACCTTTCACAACAAAAGGCTCCTGTCTATGTAGGAGTAAGTTGCCAAACTTTCGAACATCGCTACGAGGTTTACACGTCATAGCTATTGGTTCGACTTTCATCGATACTCGGAAGCGAAACCGCCCAGCAATTCCTCTACTTCACACCGGAGGACCTTGATTGGTTTGAGCGCCGTATAGGGCCCTACTTACCGTCTTGTGACGATCTCGGGATTCCCCCCATAACGGGTCAACTAGGTTGCTCGCTTGAAGGAGCTGGCAAGCGTCGTATATTTGCTATTGGCAATTATGTGAATCAGAGGTTACTGAAACCTGTTCACCTTTGGTTTGCTTCGGTTCTTCGGAGCATCCAAATGGATGGGACCTTTAACCAAACAAAGCCTTTGGTTCGCTTAGTTCCTAGCTACACCTGCTTCAGCTATGATTTAAAGAGTGCTTATGGCTCTTGGCCGATTTTCGCGTTCACTCGTCATTTATTGGTGTGGTGGGCTGCGGAACAGGTAAGGCCGGGGATCCGGTTCGATAAGTATGCGGTACTCGGTGATGATGTTCTCATCACTGACCCACTTGTGGCGGAGCAGTATCGTTTAGGATTGCGGAGATTAGGGGTGAAGATCTCACCTTCGAAGTCTCTGATATCTTCAACTGGTGCTGCTGAGTTTGCGAAGCGCTTTTTAGTGAAAGGAATGGGTGTAGACCTATCTCCGATCTCTATGAGAGCTTTAACAGGCTTTCACCATCCCTACGGGCTTATGGCTATTCATGAAAAGTATAACATAAAACGTTATGCTACTTTATTAAGAATAGGTGGTGCTGGCTTTAAGACTCGCTCGTCGCGTAGGAGTTTGAAGTCCACCAAATGGCGGCGCTTTAAGCTCTTATACGACAAGTCCTACCTGCCAGTGGAGTACGTGCTTGGTGGTGGTCGACCATTGAATCCCTACCTTTTAGGTCAAATTAAAAGGTATTTCTTAGAGCGGGTTGCTCCTAAGGAGCCCCAAGGCAGGGGCCCTCTTGAACTCTTTGAGTTTGAGGGAATGCTTCTTTAATAAGCTTCTTAGAGTACTCTCTTTTAATAAATTAGATGGGATCTTGGTTAAATCACCTTAGGTGGTACTGCCGTATCCTTATGGATCCTTCAGCTTCCCTTGATGAGATCTTGCAAGTCCCAGTTGTGGAAACCCATTGGTTCATTCGTCGGGAAGATCCTAATCTTACTCGATGGGGGCTAATTTGGCGTGCCCACAACATTGTGCAAGATGTCGGTTATGATTACATGGGTTTAGTGTTAGGTCCTGGTCGGGATCCTATCCCTCCTGTGCTTAATCCTGATCCGTGTGATTGTACTGACTCATCAGGGAGTACCTATCTGTCTTAGTTTCCTTGTTGCTACTGTGGATACACAGTGCATAGTAGTCAGCCTGTGCATGGTCGTAAGACCCTGCATCGGTGACACCATCAGACCATAAGACTTATGTAACCTACACAGAGTGCGTGAACCTCTTACCTAAGGGCACTTTCCTGGCTTTTCGCTCTTGCTTTAGCTCGATGGAATAAACGAAAATCCGCTCCAGTCTTTTCTTTTTTGTCGTGTCTTATGCTGCCGCGATGGGCTTTCTGCAGCTCCTATTTGAACAAAACCAATTCTCGATGCAGCTCCTTCTCTAGGACATTTGGCATTTGTCCATCTCTAGGAAGATTGTGTCCAGGATCTGGTAATCTAAGCCTTGCTTAACCCTTTTAGCTTCTAGTATTTCCTAGTTCTAATCAATAGGTAAAATGGGTATTATAGCCTTTCTCCTTCTATCTCCTTAGGCTCATCAAGGAAGACTCGCTCTAGATCTTAATTTTCTTATGCTTATAGGATAGGAGCTTCAGGGAGTTCCTATTACAGAAGGGGACTATTACAGGATGCTTTGCACACAGACTAGTTGCATCCCTTAGATGGCTGCCTTCTACTTACATAAGGACTCACTCTAGGAAAGGATTCATACCCAGCCTAGCCCTACCTCTGCTTTTAATGCTCGAATGTTGGAGTCCTTCGCTCAATACGTCGTCTAATGTCGTGATTGACTCGTTTCACTCCAGTTTACCGTAGCAACTACAGCAAGCTGCCTAGCTCACTGGCTCGTATGACTAGCTCGCTTACTTTAACTCAACAGCCTAGCTCTAACAAGCCAACTCCGTTCCTAGTTTCGCTACCCTGCTTTAGCCTCCCCCCCTCTAACGAGCAAGTAAGTAAACTAGCTGAGCTAGCCGCATTCCTAGCTACTACTTAGTAGCCTTTATTTCATTTCACTTACAGCTATCTAAGACATTAAGGGGCTGTGTAACTGCTGTTAGAACGCTTTTCTTAATCAATCCGTTACGGATTAAGAAAAGTGAAGATTTGTTCTGTACCAGGTCATGGTGATATGCTTGATAAAGGTTTGTTTCGTCGATAGCATTTTCTGATGTAGGATGCGTAGTAGCTGTTGTCACAGTTGGGGTCCTAAGGCGGGAATTGTCCAAAAGTAGCCATAGCGTTGATTGCTCTCCCTTCAGAAAGACTTGTTGTAAATCGCCGGTTGGGTTTACCAACCAAGAAAGGCATGGGATGCCCCACAACAAATAGATGGGGGCAGGAGATCTTTATCATTCAGCGCAGTGCCTATTTTTAGATATAAATAAAGGACAAAGCGCTGTTCACGTTACAGCTACTGTGTTGACTGTAACTACACTACGATATTTTTCTTTTTTAGAAAGATTGTCTGTCCTAAGTGATCAAAGAAACTTCAGACCGATATGTCAGGCGAGCGTCGAGCAGTGAGCTTGGAGAGTAGAGTCGAGGTAAGGTCAGTCAGGAAGGATAGCGTACAAGTGAAGCCCACTAGAGAGAAGTTAGCTGGCGGGTTCTTGTCTTCCGATAGGAAGAGGAAGGAAAACGCTTTGCTTCGACCTGACCTTAAAGTGGATGAGAACACGAGGTTAGTAAATCAAGCAAGTTGACGGTCAGAGAGAAAATCAAAAACACGACTGATAGAAAGAGTAAGAGCGAGAGCTCAATCATAGATAGGGAAGCCCTTTCACAGAATCCGTAGATTCTCTCCCTAAGAGCGGAGCCACTTGACCAGAGAGATAGACGATGTTTGCACGGGTACCCCTTGAATCAATGCATTAATTTGACGTTGGGGCTAAACCTCTTTTTGTTTGGCCCATGAGGATACTTTAACTATACTTGCTCTTCTTGCCTGCTCCTCCGTCTTCCGCTTGTCACGAAAGATTATGCCTTGAAGAATGAACGACTGAGAGATCAAACTCCAGTGCGCTCCTGGAAACTAGAATGCAGCAAGTTCAAGCCTTAGCGCAAGATTCCTAAAGGCGCAAGCACTTCCTTCTTTCTCAGGGAGTGGATTCTTCCTCTCGCCTGTTGAAGGGAAGGCTTTACCCAAAGTTCCCTACTAACTGTACTGCAGAAGAGGCTGGAAGATTCTTTTTTTAAAGTAGGATCTCAAGTTCTAGGGCATATCCCGGACCCTCATCAGTGATAGGTACCCGGTTCCGTACAGAAGAACTATCGGAAAAAGACGTTTATGCGCTCTTCCCATCTACCTTGTGTGATTTCGCGATGATCATCAGTGGAGCTAGTTCTGCTTCAAGATCATTGGTCTCAAGCTAATTAGGTGAGTGATCTGTGGAAGGCTTTGACGGTAAACGTTGGCTAAGAGCCCGCTGCAGCCCCCTACCAGCTAGTGCCCCTTTCTATTGGACAGTCGGTCTTTACATCTTCCCCGGTACCCGCTGACGGCCCTTACTCGAATCATCCTTAGCTTTCTCAAGACCCGGGCAAAGCTAATTTTGTATTGACGTTCTGTTTCCCGAGTTGGGGTGTGAGTAGTAGTCAAGTAGTGGGCTCCCCTTCATTGTGATGCCAACCCCTTTCGTACGCTATTGTTCACTCAATCTTTAGTCGTGCCCTTGGCCTGGTCACCCATTATAACACACGATCCATGTCTCATTTTGATCTCACACCTCCATTCTCGTTTGAATTTTGGAGCTCGACTTCGTTGCTCGGATGCGCTTGCCAGAAAGTTACAAAGGGAGAACAAGTCTGAGACTCACTCGGCTATATCCTCCTCAGGATCTGCCCGACATGCTGTTGACTTGGAGATGAATTCTCTGGCCGTACCTTCTGCGGTCGTTACGCTTGGTCGGTCATGTTGGGACAAAAGAAAAGAAAAGTAGAAGCTTCAACCGTGTCGATGTCACTGCAACCAAGGTATGCGACCTCAAAAACCACCATTACTGTGCTGCTAAGGTAAGGGTCAATCACCTGAATCAAGGCCAGAGGGTGACCCCTAAGATTGATGATGCTCCTGTGGATAAAGGCCTGTAAGCGATCTGCTTAGCTTCGATCTCTTCCGAATCCAAGACTTGGTTCAAACTTTCAAGCAGTCAATCAAGCAGCACTGACCGCTATTCCATAGATAGCATAGAGCTCTTACACAGCGCCTAATAGGCTAGCTTCACTATAAAGGCTTGATTTACCCTTCCTTTGTCTTCTAGGCGTCGGAGGAAGGGAATCGAATGACATTCCTAAGGGGTCTCTGCCTTTTAAGGTTTCTTTCTCCTTGGCGGGGGTCGGCGGCTTAAGTCTTTGCCTGGTATGACAGTTTACTTTTCTTCACTGACAGCATTTCTTAAAAAAAGGGCGACCTTCCCTTCAATTCCATTTTTCAGGCCCACTCCTGTCCACTGGTCGTTCGCGGAACACTTGCAAGATTACCCTCCACTCATGGTAAACATACCGAACTTCACTTGCGCAAACAGTCTATACCATTAACCCTCTCGAATCTTTTCACTGCCACATCTCCTCCAGATGGAAGAGACCTTTATAAACCTTTGCTGATGCCCCTTCCCCAACAAGTCTATCTCTATTAACCCCATTGTGGCTGATTTGATCTCAGAAAGTGACAATCTTGTGGCGACTTTTGTCGTTTGAACTCTACAATTCTGGCCTTCTCTGGTCTTTCTAACAAGACTTTTCTCCTCTTTGTCAAGAAAATGCAGATTACAACAACTGCTGCTAATACAGAGACCACAAATGCAGTTAAGCCTCCCAATCCAAGAGCCATCTCCCCTATCCTTTTTCTTCTGTGATGGGTATTTTTTGGTTCGGTATTGATGGTTGAATCCTCTGGATAGCACAAGAAACAGTCCCCTTCTTCTACCATATCCATAGGATTCACTGAACGAAGGAACCAAAAAGTTTTTTTATTTTAATTGCCAATGATCAACAATGTGAATACCCGAGCCTTGTCCATTTGAGGCAGATAAACCCACATGCATAAACTCCTTGAATTGCTCGGAAAGGTAAATCTAGGCAACGAGAGTAGGAGTTGGAGGCCTAGTTGGTTGGAAAGTACCCAACCCACACCCGAACCATTTTCATGGCGTCTGTGTACTCTATCCACGCAGTAATCTGTCTCCCACTTTGCAGATCCTTTCCCCGAGAAAGAACATCCACAGAAGCGAGATATATGATTGTATTAACATGGATACCAATGTTTTTTCCATTGATGTCACCAAGTTAAGGATCAAACCTGACTGCCCAAGCAAGCCAAGCCTAAGCCTCAGGGACAAGGCATACCAGAGGGGGGAATGTAAGGGCAGGAGAGCCCTCTTCTCTTCTAATCTGTCTGTACAACTGTTAGCCCAAATATATATATATAAACCCTCCTCTGCTCAATCGCTCAATGCTTGTTCACTCTACCATTTCACATTCTCAGAGAAATCAACCAGAACTCATAGGAGAAAGGTTGGGGACCATTAAACGTGTTAAAGGAGGTACTGAAGCTCAATCTCCCGAAGTTGACGCGGATTTTTATGTTGATTGGTAATAGCCCCCCGTAGAAAGCTACCGCATTGCAATCCGGGAGTTTCAGAGAGCTATGCATGGTTTGTTATAGCTCACGAGAAAAGGCTGTCTTTTAAAAACGTAATTAAAAAATTAATTACATTAAGGAATGCTTGGCATTGGGCTTGCGCTAAGGAACGAAGTGCTCGACCATTAGGGAGAGGTTTGAAGAGCTTAGTTGCAAGGCTAAGGAATAGCTGTGAAAATCTTAAATAAATACGAAGATATAGACAAGACAGGAGCAGGAAGGGTTTGTATTGTCTGGTCCCGAGCCCGCCTTACAAAAAGTGCCAGCTGCTGAACCTGTCAAGTGGAAGCGTAGAAGAGTATTGGCGAGCTCAGAGGCTAACCCGACAAGTAATTTCCGATATTTTTCTATATTTTTTTTAGCGGAAAACGGGAAACGGCTCGGGGAATCGTTGGTCGGTAGAGGAATCGGAGCGGAGCTTTATAACATTTGAATTTCTCCTTTAAGCACCTTTCAGTCGACGATGAAACCAAAACGAATACTCCTTTTTTTTAAACATAACGAAGATCTTGATCCGACTGAAATCAGGGAGCGGCTTTCTGCGACATTTGACTGTCGCTCCATCTTGGTGTCGTCGGAGGCACAAAGAAGTGGGAGTTCTTACCTTGTTTTTGGACTCTTAATTTTTAATTCTGCCAAGAGCACGGTCTTGGCGAAAAAGGTCCAAGATCTATTCCATTTCTGTATCTGTGAAATAACGTTTTTTAAAGGCTGGGGCCCCATATGCACGTACTTTGCTTCGCGAGACTTTCAGGCATTTGGCTGTTACTCGCAGGAGCAAATCCACAGCATGGCCCAACAGACGAGATCCCATCGGAAGATTTCCAGTCAGACGAGATACCATAGGAGGATTTCCAGTGAAAATAACAAAAATAATCCTAGGCGAGGCCAGAATTGGCGCAGCCACTATAAGACCAATTCCAGGCCCTGGTCGACGACCTGGTCAACTTGGTTCGTGATTAAACGAAGCGCCCTAGCAGCCGTTATCTTTCAGATAATAGGTTTGCTTTTTGGCAAGATAAAACCATATATCGATCCATATATCGATGAGACGATGACGCCCTTTTTCCTCAGCACCTTTGGCGTCATCCGTGAGATCGTACGCAGTGCTGTGTCTTGGTGGGAAGGGGCCCCAACCCCAACTCCGGAAGAAAGAGTAAGTGCACTGCATCTAACTCTTTTTTTGGGGGGCCTCTTTCTGCTAGTAAAGCTCTTAGAGCGGATCTCTGATTCGTGAACAGGAAAATTTGGTCATAAATTTGGAGAGTTTGCTTCTACACGGAAACGAAGACTTTCGAGAACAAATATTAAAGCGGGAAGAAAAAAGGAGAAAAAGCCAAAATAAGGCGCATATGGCACGAAAA